TATGAGGGGGGGGGGGGTTTAATTTAGAAAAGAAGATTACGAGGGACGTCGTAATACATGCTAGGAAAAAGCGTACAGTACTCTTGGTTTAGGGGTTTGACAAGAGCTAACTTAAGTAGGTCCTTGTGTGTGGGGGGGTAGGGGGGGTTTAGCGCGCGCGCGCCCGTATTCAAACTGACTTTTAAGCACCACCGGGGGAATACTGTATGGGGGAAGATGCAAGTAGGTATATATGTCCTGCGACCATTCATAAATAATTATCTAACATTCGGTGCTGATCCTCGAACACGTGCAATAGTATGTCCCACCCGGTTTTAATGCTTTTCTACTCACTTTGAAATGCAAAGTGAAAGAGACCCCTTAAAAAACATGTGAGCACCTGGAAATATTCATTTGTATTTCAGTTATTTTAGTGCTTGCATTTTTTTAAGGGGTCCCCCCAAAAAAAAAGAATGAGAGCACGGGAGTACAATTGTGGCCAGGTTAAACTCCGTGGGGCTTTAACGCATAGGAGGGTGGCTTTTTGAAAAGCATTCTGTGCACATCTACAATCAAAGTCCATAGATTCACTTCCATCGGATGCCTGTTAAAGGGGACCGAAGGTTCTTCTTGTGTAGGGTCCTTTGCGAGATATAAGATCTACCAAACCCTTGAATTCATATGAGGCCATGTAAGTACTGTTAGCTATAAAACACTATCGAAAAGGTTATAACGGTCGACGTGGGTAATAATTCAATAGGTTAAACTAAAACTCATCACAATCTTAAATATTTGGTTAAATCCATTTGTGTATAGATTATTAATCAGTGTTGTTGATAATATCTGTATGTTGAATATAAATTTAGGTTCAATATATAGTGTTATGTCTAATAAGCATTAATTAAAAATTGTAAAATATATGCTTGTTTATTTAATTAATATGTCCGTTTACATGTTATGGACTAATACAAGAATATCTAGATTATCATGACACAAATCAGTACTGAACATACGTATGTCTTATATCATAATTAATACAATATTTAAATATATGTGCGACAATACGATTATGGGGAGTTATTGGAAAATATATGTTAATTGAATTACAGAGTTGCTCTTATTAAGATATAATGTGGTTAGTGGAATTAATTAATAATCTTTGGAAAGGGTATGCATGTCCGATATTTAAGTTAATGTCCGTGTAATCAGGTACATACGTGTAATCAGGTACATACGTGTAATCAGGTACATACGTGTAATCAGGTACATACGTGTAATCAGGTACATACGTGTAATCAGGTACATACGTGTAATCAGGTACATACGTGTAATCAGGTACATACGTGTAATCAGGTACATACGTGTAATCAGGTACATACGTGTAATCAGGTACATACATGTAATCAGGTACATACGTGTAATCAGGTACATACGTGTAATCAGGTACATACGTGTAATCAGGTACATACGTGTAATCAGGTACATACGTGTAATCAGGTACATACGTGTAATCAGGTACATACGTGTGATCCTGGCCACTGCCAGTGTCTTCCCGCGGTGTGAGAAGTTACGAGAGGCGCTGAAGTTTATTTTCTAGAAGGCCAGAGAGGGGGAAAAGCAAAATAAACATAAAAAAGTATAAGGTTGATGCGATTTGGCCAATTAGGATGTAAGGGTCTTCTACTGGTTGTCCCCCGATTCAGGTGAGGATTAATGTATTTGCGATAAGAGCTCAGAACAGGAGTTTTGAGGTGGGGCGGAATATGAGACTTCGTTGGCGGGAGGTGTGTAGGGCGGGAGAAAGAAATAAGATTAAAATTGAAAATAGGAGGGCTAGAACTCCCCCCAGTTTGTTAGGGATGGAGCGAAGGATGGCGTAGGCAAAAAGGAAATACCATTCTGGTTTGATGTGGGGCGGGGTTACTAATGGGTTGGCGGGGATAAAGTTGTCTGGGTCTCCTAGTATGTTAGGGGAAAAGGTTGAAATAGTGGCTAAGGCTGAGAAAAGGATGGCCATACCTAAGGCATCTTTATACGTGTAGTATGGATGGAAAGGTACTTTATCTTGGTTGGAGTTAAGGCCTGTTGGGTTTGAGGAGCCCGTTTGATGAAGAAAAAGCAGGTGGGTTATGCTTACGCCCATAATAGCAAATGGGAGGACAAAGTGGAATGTAAAAAATCGTGTAAGGGTGGCGTTGTCTACTGAAAATCCCCCCCAGATTCATTGGACAAGTTCGTTTCCGATGTACGGGGCTGCAGAAAGAAGATTTGTGATAACTGTGGCGCCTCAGAAAGATATTTGTCCTCACGGTAACACATAGCCCACGAAGGCAGTAGCTATTACTAAAAAAAGAAGAATAATACCGATGTTTCAGGTCTCTTGAAATAGATAAGAGCCGTAGTAAAGGCCTCGTCCAATATGGCAATAGATGCAGATGAAAAAGAAAGAGGCTCCATTAGCGTGCAGGCTGCGAAGTAGCCATCCGTTATTTACGTCTCGTGAGATGTGGGCAATAGAGGAGAAGGCGAGAGATGTGTCAGCCGTGTAGTGTATGGCTAAGAATAAGCCTGTTACAACCTGTGCGATTAAGCAGGCTCCAAGTAGGGAGCCGAAGTTTCATCAGGCAGAGATGTTTGCCGGGGTTGGTAAGTCAATGAGTAGGTTGTTAATGATTTTTAAAAGTGGGTGGGATTTTCGGATTTGGGGGGCCATTAGTTTTTGTGGTTAAATAATAACGGCGGTTTTTCAGGCCGCAGGTCCAGGTTAGATTCTTGGCAGAAATAATGATTACGTTTGTTGAGTTAGGGTTGGTTGTTGGTTTGCTTGCGGTTGCTTCAAACCCGTCGCCTTATTTTGCTGCTTTAGGGCTTGTGGGGGGGGCAGGTGCCGGGTGTTTAATATTAGTAATGGGCGGGGTTTCTTTTTTATCTCTTGTATTGTTTTTAGTATATTTAGGGGGGATAATAGTGGTGTTTGCTTATTCTGCGGCTCTTGTTGCAGAGCCTTATCCGGAGGCTTGAGGAAGTGTTTCTGTGGTAGCTTATTTAGCAGGTTATGTTATATTATTAGTGTTTTGGTGGGTTTTAGTGGGGGGTGGAGGCTTAGAGGTTGTTGTTAAATGGGGGGGGTGAGGGGTGGTTTCTGTTGAGTGGGGTGGGGTGTCCTTGTTATATGAGGGGGGTGGGGTAGCTTTGTTAGCGGTGGGTTGAGCATTATTATTAACTCTTTTTGTAGTATTAGAAGTTGTTCGGGGCCATTACAGTGGGGTCTTGCGAGCTGTGAGGCAATTAATGCAAGGGCGGTTGTTAAGACGAAGATGGAAAGGTAAATTTTAATTATGCCTTGCTGGGTATCCTGAATTGTTTTGATTGGGGGCAGTAGGCGGTTGGTTAGGCCTTTAGGTCCTATTTTTTCTAGCCAGATTGTATCAATCAAATGAGAGGAGATGCGGAGGCTGAAGTTGAGTGTTGTTGCTGGGATAAGGCGGTGAAGGATAGTGGGGAAAAATGAGGTGTTTGCGGGTTCGAGGAGATGTATTTTAGTAGGGGTTTGGGTTCAGGTGAGTTTAGCAAGGTCATAGGCGACGATGAGGCCGAGGATTGTTACGACTAAGGCTGCTAGCTTAGTTTGGGTAGATATAGTAAGTTGGAGGTAGTTAGTTGGGAAAATAAATTGGTAAATAATTAAGCCTGAAATGATGCTTCCGTAGGCTAGGCGTTTAATTGGGTTTAGGATGAGGGGGTTAGTTTCGTCTATTGCTGAGGTTGGTTGTGAGCGTGGATGGTTTATAGATGAGAAGAAGATGATGCGTAGGCTATAAACTGCTGTGAAGGATGTGGCAATTATAGTTAAAATTAGTGCTCATGAGTTGAGGGTTGAGGTGTTTAAGGCTTCAATAATTGCGTCCTTAGAAAAAAAGCCTGCTAGGAATGGGGTGCCTATTAAAGCTAGGCTCCCCACAGAGAGGCAGGTGGTAGTGAAAGGGAGGGAGGATTGTGCTCCGCCTATTTTTCGAATGTCTTGTTCGTCAGCGAGGTTGTGGATAATAGATCCTGAGCATAGGAAAAGCATTGCTTTAAAGAAGGCATGTGTGCAGATGTGAAAAAATGCTAAGTGGGGAAAATTTAACCCAATGGATACTATTATTAATCCAAGTTGGCTAGAAGTGGAGAAGGCTACAATTTTTTTAATATCATTTTGTGTGAGGGCACAGGTGGCGGCAAATGCTGTTGAGATGGCTCCTAGACATAGGCAGATAGTTAAGGCTGTTGTATTAGTTTCTAGAATTGGTTGAATACGGATTAAAAGGAAAATTCCAGCAACGACTATGGTGCTTGAGTGTAGTAGGGCAGACACGGGGGTTGGGCCTTCTATGGCAGATGCTAGTCATGGGTGTATTCCGAATTGGGCTGATTTGCTAGCGGCTGCAATAATTAAGGCAATTAGAAGGGGTGTTGAGCAGTTTATTGAAAAGATGTGTTGGAGGTTGATGGAGTCTGAGTTAGTGATAAGCCAACAAACGGCAAATAGAAATCCAATATCTCCGATGCGGTTATATAATACAGCTTGTAGGGCGGCAGTGCCGGCGTTACTTCGGGCGTGATATCAGCCAATAAGTAGAAATGACATGATTCCCACCCCCTCTCACCCGATGAAGAGGATAAAAAGGTCCCCGGCTGATACCAGAAGAATTATTGCTAATAGGAAAGTCAGAAGATATTTGAAGAAGAGTCGAATTTCAGTGTCTGAGTGTATATATCATAGGGAGTACTCTAAAATGCTTCAAGTGACGAATAAAGCCACAGAGGTAAAAATGGTTGTGTATGGGTCGAAGAGTAGAGAAAGTTGGATGTTTGTAGTGCCAATGGTTAATCAATGTCAGCTTAGTGTAACTAGTTCTGATCCTTGATCAATTAGGGTTATAAGTGGTAAAAGAGAGATAAAGAAAGCTGTTTTGATAGCTGTTTTGGTGTTTAAATGAAAGTTTTTGGATTTGACATTAATGAGTGGTATTATAAGTGTTAAGATGGTGAGGATAAAACAAGAGGAGACTACTAGATGGAGGTTCATGGCTTAAGTGATTTTCGGGTCATATAGGCAGTATTGAACAGGCCGTGGAATTGAACCACGGTCACGAGTAATTAGCAGTTCTCATTATCCCAGACAGGTTCGGTGGGTAGGGGTGGTTAGTTCCCATCTCTAGGGTCACAGACTAGAATTTTTTTAAACTATACTCACAGGGGTAGGTGCCGACCAAGGATGGTTTTAAGATAATTAGCAGTGGCGGGAGAATATGGAGGGCTATAAGGAGATGTTCTCGGGTTTGAAAAGGGGGTATAATTTTTAGGTGTGGGGCAATAGGTCCTCGTTGTGTAGTTCAAAAGACGTAGAGGGAGTAAGTAGTGGTGAAAATAGCGTTTAGCCCTGTAAGAATGAGGGTAAAATTAGATCATTGAAATAGGGAGGTTAAAATGGCTATCTCACCTATAAAATTAATAGAAGGGGGTAGGGCTATATTAAATAAGTTGGCGTATAATCATCATGCGCCAGCTATAGGGAAGATAGTTTGTGTCCCGCGTAGAAGTAGTAGGGTACGGCTATTTGTGCGTTCATATGCGGTGTTGGCTAAGCAGAATAGGGCTGATGATGATAGGCCGTGGGAGATTATTAAAATTAGGGCTCCTGTGAAACTTCAAGGGGTTTGGATTATTGATGCGGCAATAACTAGGCCTATATGGCTGACCGAAGAAAAGGCGATTAGGGATTTTAAATCCGTTTGTCGTAGGCAGAGGGCACTAGTTATAACAACGCCTCAGAGGGATAAAAGGATTAATGGGTAGGCTAGGTCAAAAAAGTGGGGTGGAATAATAATTGACACTCGTATTATTCCATAGCCTCCTAGTTTTAGCAGAGTGCCTGCCAGTAGTATAGACCCGGCGATAGGTGCTTCTACGTGGGCTTTGGGAAGTCATAGGTGAAGTCCATACATTGGAATTTTTATTAGAAATGCGGTGTAACAGGCAATTCATCAGAGTTTTGAGCATAGTGCGGGGTCTTGTTGAATTGGGAGGTTGCTAAGGAGGGAGATTGATAGGGTCCCAAATTTATGATAAAAAAATAAAAGGGCTACTAGGAGCGGAATTGATCCTGTAAGGGTGTAGTAAATTAAGTAAAGGCCTGCGGTGAGGCGCTCTTTTTGGGCGCCTCAGCGAGTGATGACAATTAGAGTTGGAATTAGTGTGGCTTCAAATAAAATAAAGAACAGTATTAAGTTTGTTGTTAAAAATGCTATTACTGTAATTGCCTGAAGGGCTGTGATTGTTGCAATGTATGTTCGTTGGCGTGGTTCAGGTTCTTTTGAGAGTTTGCTTTGGCTGGCTAAAAATGTTAATGGAAGAAGTCAGCAAGAGAGGATAGCAAGGGGGGATGATAGATTGTCTAATGCTAGCAAAGTATCAGGGAAAATAAGAATTTCTTGAGGCAAAAATCAAATAAGGGCAGAAAGGGAGATTAGGAAACTTTGGGTAATAATTAGTGTCCAAAGTCATTTTAAGGGTGAAATAAATGCTGTTGTGATAAGAATAGCAAATGGGAAGATAATAGCTAACATTGTAGGAGGTTGAGGGTTGTTAGGTTATCACTTCCGTGTGTGCGAGCTGTTGCGATCATTAGGGAAAGGCCTAGGCCTGCTTCGCAGGCCGAAAGAGTAAGTGTGAGGATCGGGTAGAATAATGGGGAGGAAAGGCATGTGTGGGTTGATCAGAGGCTTATCCCAATAAAAATGGACAATATTATTCCTTCAAGGCAGAGAAGTGCTGAGAGGAGGTGGGTGCGGTGGATTGATAACCCAAGGACTGCTACGGCAAAAATTGAGGTGAGGACGATGATAAAGTGGGGCATTAGGGGGCTATGGGGTTACACCATAATCTGCTAAGTCGAAATTAGCTATCTTGTTAGACTAGCCTCTTATTCAGCTCATTCAAGGCCTCCTTGTTGTCACTCATAAATTAGTCCAAGGGTTAGGAGAATCAAAATTAGGGTTGCCCAGAAGACTGTGGTGAGAGGAAAGATTAATTGGGCGGCCCAAGGGGTTGGTAGAAGAAGGGCGATTTCTAGGTCAAAAAGAAGGAAAAGAATAGCTACGAGAAAGAATCGTATTGAGAATGGTAGTCGTGCGGAGCCTAAAGGGTCAAAGCCGCATTCATAGGGGGAAAGTTTTTCGGGGTCAGGGTTAATGATAGGGAGTCAAAAGCCAAGGAGGATTAGGGTGATTGAGAGGGCTGTGGCAATAGAGACATATAAGAACATTACTTTCTCTTGGGGTTTCACCAAGATTTGATAATTGGAAGTCATCTGTACTTTTGTACTAAGAAAGTATGAGCCTCATCAGTAGATTGAGATATATAGGAAGAGTCAAACGACGTCGACAAAGTGTCAGTATCAGGCGGCGGCTTCGAAGCCGAAGTGGTGTTCAGTTGTGAAGTGGTAAAGAATTTGACGTAGTAGACATACCATTAGGAATAAAGAGCCAATGATGACGTGAAGTCCGTGGAAGCCCGTAGCAACAAAAAATGTTGACCCGTAGATGCCATCTGCGATGGTAAAAGGGGCTTCATAATATTCTATTGCTTGGAGGGCTGTGAAGTAGAGTCCAAGGAGGATTGTAATTAATAATGCTTGAATAGCATCTTTGCGGGAGCCTGCTATAATACTATGATGGGCTCATGTAACGGAAACGCCGGAGGCAAGGAGGACAGCTGTATTTAATAATGGTACTTCGAAGGGGTCAAGAGGGGTAATACCTATTGGGGGTCAGCATTCACCAATTTCATGGGTTGGGGCTAAACTGGCATTGTAGAAGGCTCAAAAGAAGCCGAAGAAGAAGAATACTTCAGAGGTAATAAAGAGAATCATTCCGTATCGCAGTCCCTTTTGGACGGGGGGGGTGTGGTGTCCTTGGAAAGTGGCTTCGCGGATGACATCCCGTCACCATTGAATTATGGTGAGGAATATGAGGATGAGGCCGAGGGTTAAGATAAGGGTTGAGTTGAAGTGGAATCACATGGCCAGGCCAGTGGTCAGTAAAAATGCAGCCCCCGCCCCTGTAAGTGGTCAAGGGCTAGGGTCAACTATGTGAAAAGCATGAGCTTGGTGTGCCATAAGTGTTTTCTTGCAGGTATAGACTTAAGAGTAAAACAAAGACGTAAGCTTGGATTATTGCAACGGCTACTTCAAGTAAGGTTAAAAGAAGAAGTACAAAAAAAGTTAGAGCTGAAATTGTGGGGTAGGTGAAGAAGATGGCTTGGACTGCTATTGATACCAGTTGAATAAGAAGATGTCCTGCAGTTAGATTGGCAGTTAATCGCACTCCGAGGGCAAGGGGCCGAATGAATAAGCTAATAGTTTCAATTACAATGAGTGTAGGGATTAAGGGGGCTGGGGTCCCTTCTGGAAGTAAATGGGCTAAGGCTGTTGTGGGTTGGTTTCGTAATCCAATTAGTACAGTGGCAAGTCATAGGGGAATGGCTAGGCCTAGATTTAACGATAATTGAGTAGTAGGGGTAAAAGTGTAGGGGAGAAGGCCCAGGAGATTGAGGCTAAGGAGAAAGATTATTAAGGAGGTAAGCATAAGAGCTCATGGGTGGCCGTTGATGCTAATAGGGGAAAAGATTTGTTTTGTGAGAAGTTTCATTAATCAGGTTTGGGTGGTGGTTAGGCGGTTGGTAATTCAGCTAGTATTAGGGGCAGGGAATATGAGTCATGGTACTAATAAGGCTACAATAATTAAGGGGATGCCTAGTAGGGTTGGTGATATAAATTGGCTAAATAGATTTAAGGTCATGGTCAGGTTCAGGGGGAGCTGTTATTTTTTATATGGGTGGTTAACGGGTCATTTATTGTAAGGTGTTTGTAAGTTTTAAGTGGAATCATAATTAATAGAATTGCTCATGCTATTAGGAAAATGTAAAATCAGGGGTTTGGGGTTAACTGGGGCATTCGTCAAGGGTGGGTGTGTTCACCTATCTCCGGCTTAAAAGGCTGGTGCTATTCTACAGCTTCTTGGCGAAGATTCTTGTGGTGAAATAGATCAGGAAACAAAGTTTGCCATTGGAATGGCTTCAATAACAATTGGCATAAAACTGTGGTTTGCGCCACAGATTTCTGAGCATTGACCATAATAGGTTCCGGGGTGGCAGATTAAAAATGATGTTTGATTTAGACGGCCTGGGATTGCATCAGTTTTTACACCTAGGGTTGGGACTGCCCAGGAGTGTAAAACATCTTCGGCTGTTACTAGGACACGGGTCGATAATCCTATAGGGGTGACTATGCGGTTATCTACCTCTAGTAGGCGAAATTCTCCGGGTAGGAGGTCTGAAGATGGGGTTATATAGGAGTCGAAGGAGATGTGGCTAGAGTCAGAGTATTCATAACTTCAGTACCATTGGTGCCCAATTGCTTTGATTGTGAGGGCTGGGTTGCTAATCTCATCTATTAGGTATAAAATACGAAGGGATGGCAAGGCAATAGTAACTAGGACGACTGCCGGCATTACGGTTCAGACTATCTCGATTTCTTGGGCGTCAATGTTAGTGGTGTTAGTTAATTTAGTGCTTATTAAGGTTGAGATAATATAAAGGACTAAAGCGCTAATTAGTAGTACTGCTATAAGTGCGTGGTCATGAAAGTGTAGAAGTTCTTCTATAATTGGGGATGCGGCGTCTTGAAAGCCTAGTTGGGACGGGTATGCCATAAGAGGGGTATGGGGGTTTAACCCATAATGCCCCCTTGACAAGGGGGAAGTATGTTTTAATTAACACCTCAAAGGAAGTGACAGAGTGGTTATGTGATTGACTTGAAATTAATTGATGGGGGTTCAACTCCCTCCTTTCTCGGTTAATTCGTTTGAGAGAAGGTGGCTTCCTCAAATGTGTGATAAGGGGGTGGAGTTCCATTAAGTCATTCAAGGTTTATTGAGGGGTGAAGCACTGATTGAAATAGTCGTTTAGATGAGAAGGCTTCTCAGATAATGAATACTATTATGATCACGGCAACAAGTGAAATTAAGGAGCCAATTGAAGAGACAGTATTTCATAAGGCGTAGGCGTCTGGGTAGTCGGAGTATCGTCGGGGCATGCCTGCAAGTCCTAGGAAATGTTGGGGAAAAAAGGTTAGGTTTACTCCTGTAAATATTACTCCGAAGTGGATTTTTGTTCAGGTTTTATGAAGAGTATACCCTGTAAATAAAGGGAATCAGTGAACAAATCCGGCCATGATGGCGAATACGGCACCTATAGATAAGACATAATGGAAGTGGGCTACTACATAATAGGAGTCATGTAAGACGATATCCAGGGAGGAGTTTGCTAACACAATACCAGTTAAACCGCCGACAGTGAATAAGAAGATGAAGCCGAGAGCTCACAATATGGCGGCATCTCATTTAATTACTCCTCCGTGCATAGTAGCTAATCAGCTAAATACTTTTACTCCTGTTGGGATAGCAATAATTATTGTTGCCGATGTAAAGTAAGCGCGGGTATCTACGTTGAGGTCTGTCGTAAATATATGGTGGGCTCATACGATAAAGCCTAAGAGGCCAATTGACATTATTGCCCAAACTATACCTATGTAGCCAAAGGGTTCTTTTTTGCCGGAGTAGTGTGTGACTACGTGGGAGATAATACCGAATCCGGGGAGAATTAAGATGTAAACTTCAGGGTGGCCAAAGAATCAGAATAGGTGCTGATATAAGACCGGGTCTCCCCCTCCCGCAGGGTCAAAGAATGTCGTGTTTAGGTTTCGGTCTGTTAAGAGTATAGTAATACCTGCAGCAAGGACTGGGAGAGAAAGAAGGAGTAAAACGGCAGTAATTAAGACAGATCACACAAAGAGGGGTGTTTGATATTGTGTTATTGCAGGGGGTTTCATATTAAGAGTTGTTGTAATAAAATTAATAGCACCAAGGATGGAAGATACCCCGGCTAAGTGAAGGGAAAAAATGGTTAGGTCTACAGATGGTCCTGCATGAGCTAGGTTGCCAGCTAGAGGCGGGTAGACAGTTCAGCCTGTGCCGGCCCCGGCTTCAATCCCTGAAGAGGCAAGTAAAAGAAGAAAGGAGGGGGGGAGAAGTCAGAAACTTATGTTGTTTATACGGGGGAAGGCTATATCAGGTGCACCAATTATAAGGGGAACCAGTCAGTTTCCGAAGCCCCCGATTATTACAGGCATTACTATGAAGAAGATTATTACGAAAGCGTGGGCGGTGACAATAACATTATAGATTTGGTCATCACCTAAGAGTGCGCCGGGTTGACTAAGTTCGGCACGGATTAAAAGGCTTAGGGCAGTTCCGACCATTCCGGCTCAGGCCCCAAATACAAGGTATAGAGTTCCGATATCCTTATGGTTAGTAGAGAAAAATCAGCGGGTGATCACAGGTAAGGTGGCCGAGCCTAGGCGGCGGGTTGTAACCCCGCAAACAGAGGTAGTATCCTCTTCTTACCAGGACATTCCGACATGCAAACCCCCGGGAAAGTTTCCCGGGGCTTCTCCCGTTTCCCCCAAAACCGGGAGAAGTAGCTTTAGCTCACTGGAGGGGGGGTGTAGTGTATTAAAAGTTGCGGGCATGAGCCCGCGAAAGATGGGTTGGTGATTTAGCTGGTGTTTTACAGAATCTAGGGGGGTCTAACCCCTACTTGGGGCTTTGAAGGCCCTTGGTCTTTTAACCTAAGTTTCTGGGTAGTAGAGGAGGGGTTTTAACCAACATGTTCGGGGTATGGGCCCGAAAGCTTGTTTAGCTGACTTTACTGGGGGGGGGTGTTTGTGGTCCTAGGGTGTAACACGTGAGATTGCAAATCTCAAGAGGCAGAAGGAGTTCTGCTGGGACTTAGGTTTTTGGGGGTAGAATGAAGCTCACTGGAAAGAGCGTTTAGCTGTTAACTAAAATGTTGTGGGATCAAAGCCCTCCTTTCTAGGAGGTTTTATCTTAATTAAAGAGTCTGAGTTGCATTTAGATGATGTGGGATAGTAGCCTACAAGCCTTAGGAGGGGGGGGGTAATTATAGAATAATACAGAGGGCTGGTGTTGCCGGGAGGAGGGCGATGGAGAAGCTAGTAAGGATAGGTAATGATGGGTGGGGTTTGGGGAATATATATCAAAAGGTTGAGTAAATGGAGGCGTGTGGAGATATAGATGTGATTGTTATGTACGCAATGCGAAGGTAGAAGAAGAGACTAAAGAGGGTGAGTAGTAGAATTACAACAATAAACAGAATTAGATTTTGTTTACTAAGTTCATTTATGATAAGCCATTTTAGTAGAAATCCGGAGAGGGGTGGGAGTCCCGCTAGAGATAAAAAAAGGATTATTGTAAATGTTAATAGAGATGGATTTTTATTTGAGGTGGTGGTTAGGGTAGTTATTTTTGTTGTTGAGAGAGTAATAAGTGTAAAAAATACTGCCGCTGTAATGGTTGTGTAAATTAGGAAATTAAGTAGAGTTAATGGGGGTCAAAGTGTTAAAGTAGATACTATCCACCCGAGGTGAGTAATTGAAGAGAAGGCCAGGATTTTTCGAAGTTGGGTTTGATTGATGCCTCCTCATCCCCCTAGAAGAATAGAAGTTACGCTTAAGGATATTAATAGAGGGGTATTAATGAATGGGGCTAGTTGAAAGAGAATGGCTAAAGGTGCAATTTTTTGTCATGTGGTAAGGAGGAGGCCGGTGGGGAGGGTTAATCCTTGGAGGACTTCTGGGAGTCAAAAGTGGAATGGGGCTAGGCCCAGTTTTATGGCTAGGGCAATGGTGACTAGGATTGACGGGCATATGTGTATATTATAATTAATGGCTCAGTTTCCAATAAGTCAGGCGTTTAATAAGGCTGCAAATAAGATTAAGGCTGATGCGGTGGCTTGAGTAATAAAGTATTTTGTAGCTGCCTCAACGGCTCGGGGGTGGGCTCGTTTGATTATAAGTGGGATGATGGCCATGGTATTGATTTCTAGCCCGATTCAGGCAATGATTCAATGGGAGCTAAGTAGTGTAGTGGTGGTGCCAATGGCAAGGCTAGAGAAGATAATAAAGAGGGGGTATAAAGTCATTAGTAGAGGAGGGTTTTAATCAACGTGTCAGGGTAGAGCCTGAAAGCTTGTTTAGCTAACTTTACTAGGAAGTGGTATAATGGGAGTACGAGGAGTTTTGATCTCCTGGGAATAGGTTCAATTCCTGTCTTTCTAGGAAGTGAGGGGATATGATCCCCTATGTGCCCCCACATCAAAGGGGTCCTTATTTTTCGGGCACGCTTCCGTTATATTGTAGGGGGTAAGAGTATAAGTGAGATTGGTGCTGAGATATATCAGATGGTGAAAGCCAGCGTTAGAGGGAGGAAGTTTTTTCATAAGAGGTGTATTAATTGGTCATAGCGGAATCGGGGGTATGAGGCTCGGACTCAAAGAAATATCATTGTTAAAAGGGAGGCTTTTATCATTGTTAGAAGAGAGGCTGAGATCTGAGTGGTTAAAACGGAGGAGCCTAAAAAGATAATTGCTGAAAAAGTGTTTATTATAAGGATATTAGCGTATTCTGCGAGAAAAAATAGGACAAATGGGCTACTTGCATATTCGACGTTAAAACCGGAGACTAGTTCTGATTCCCCCTCCGTGAGGTCAAAAGGGGCTCGGTTGGTTTCTGCTAGAGTAGACACAAATCATATGAAGGCTATAGGTCATATGGGAATTAGTAGTCATATGTATTCTTGTGTTAAGTTAAAAGTTGGAAGAGTAAAGTTGCCGGTGATTAGGACTGTGCATAATAAAATTAATGCTAAAGTAACTTCATACGAGATGGTTTGTGCAACTGCGCGCAAGGCTCCAATTAAAGCGTATTTTGAATTTGAGGCTCATCCTGAACCGAGGATTGAGTAGACAGTTAGGCTTGATAAGGCCAAAATAAATAAAATGCTTAGATTTATATCAGATAGGGAGATTGGCATTGGAAATGGTGTTCAAATTACTATTGCTAAGGTGAAGGCAAGGATTGGGGAAAGTAGAAATAGTGTGGGTGATGCTGTTGATGGGCGGATTGGTTCTTTAATAATGAGTTTTAACCCGTCTGCAAAGGGTTGGAGAAGGCCTATGGGCCCGACGATATTTGGGCCTTTACGGTGTTGTATATATCCAAGGGTTTTGCGTTCTAGTAGAGTAAGAAAGGCTACTGCAAGGAGGATAGGGATTATGTAGCATAGGGGTAGAGAGAAAGTTAAGTTCACAGTTAGTGAGGGGATTTGAACCCCTGTATAAAGGGTTTAGGCCTTTTGCTAAACCAGGCTTTGCAACACTAACGGGGGGGGTTATTTTAGGTAGCCACTGCCTTTGATGGGTGTTCCCTTTTTTAGGGGGTGGTGGTAGGCCTTGTCATATTGAGTGGGGGGCATAAGTACAGGGCTATGGCTTGCTTGTGGTATAGGCCATGTTTCTTCGGTCCTTTCGTACTAGAAGAAACTTTTTATAGATAGAAACTGACCTGGATTACTCCGGTCTGAACTCAGATCACGTAGGGTTTTAATCGTTGAACAAACGAACCTTTAGTAGCGGCTTCACCACTGGGGTACCCTGATCCAACATCGAGGTCGTAAACCCATTTGTCGATAGGGGCTCTGAAAATGGATTGCGCTGTTATCCCCGGGGTAACTTGGTTCGTTGATCAATTAAATTGGGTCAAGGGGTGTCAAGAGGTTGATGCTTAAAGCAGTGGCTTTTGGCTTAGGGCGGGTGCCCCATACATCTCGGAGGTTTTGTTATTCTCCGGGGTCGCCCCAACCAAAAACTAGTGGTCATGCGTGCTTGTTTAGCGTGGTAATTCCGTGGAGTGTGTTTGTTAAGCAGGTGCCATGTTGTTTGAAGCTCCAAGGGGTCTTCTCGTCTTATATTTAGATCCTCGCTTCTTCACGGGGGGATCAGTTTCACTGATGGGGGGAGGGAGACAGTGTGGCCCTCGTGGTGCCGTTCATACTAGTCCTTATTTAGAGAACAAGTGATTACGCTACCTTCGCACGGTCAGAATACCGCGGCCGTTAAACAAAGTCACTGGGCAGGCTGGACCTCTTATATATTCAAGAGGCGATGTTTTTGGTAAACAGGCGGGGTCAAAATTTGCCGAGTTCCTTCCTCCCCTTTAGATCTTTCCAGAAGTGCTCTTGTGTTAGGTTAACGGGTGGGGGGGGTAAGGTTTTCTTGTGTTGTTATTACCTCTAGTTCGGGCGTTAATTATCAGGGGGGGGTCCAATCTGATTTATACATGCATTGTGGAGAAGTTCATCTTCTTGTTACTAGTTCTAGCATAAGGTGTTCTATAGGGATATAGAATGGCTTGATAGTGGGTGAGGGTTTTGAGGTTGTTGTGGGATTATTGGGTCTAGGTGGTGAAGCTTTGACGCTATTTAGAAGGTGGCTGCTTTTAGGCCTACTTTGTCACCGGGGAAGAAATCATTACCCGGGGTGTTAGGTTGTATCCTGTTTCAGACAGGCTGTGCCCTGTTTGAATAGCTCTTAAATTTATTTTTGCCTTGTTATTGGATATTTAAATTAAGGTAGGACTTAAATCCTTTTCTCAAGCAACCAGCTATCACCAGACTCGATAGGCTTGTCACTTCTACCTGGAGGTCTTCCCACTCTTTTGTCACAGAGATGGGTTGGCCCATTTGGCTGCCTCGGGGTAGCTCGCCTGGTTTCGGGGGGTCAAACTTAAATTCGTTTTGCTTGATTGGACTGGCTAGACCATGATGCAAAAGGTACGAGTGTTGGGCTCTGCTTTATGTTGCTTTAAAGTTATTTCATTTCTATTTCATTTTTCCCTTGCGGTACTTCATCTATAGCTCTTAGTAGTTTTTCGATCGCCTTTACTAAAAAGTGGAAAATGTTTTATTTTATGTGTTATCTGTGGTTTGTGTAGTAAGTTGTGGCTAGACTTTTAGCTCAAAATGGCCTGGGTCGCACAGGCATTTGCTCGGTGTAAGCGAGAGGCTTTAGTTAAGCTACACTTTGTTATTCCAAGTACACCTTCCGGTACACTTACCATGTTACGACTTACCTCTTCTCTGTTTTATGGTGAGATGTTATTTACTATTAAAGTGTTATCGAAGAGGGCGACGGGCGGTGTGTACGCACCCCAGGGCCGGGTTAAAAAGAACTCTCTTTTTTCTTTTTACTGCTAAATCCGCCTTCAGACTGGTGTTTCAGGGTAGTCTTTTGTGTTTTCTAGATTAGAGAGTGTAGCCCATTTCTTTCCACTTCATACGCTGCACCTTGACCTGACGTGAGGGGGGGGGGTCTCTTTAGGCCCACTTTCTTATGCGCTCAGGCGGTGGGCTGGCGACGGAGGTATACAGGCGGACGGGCTAGAAGTGGTGAGGTTTAACGGGGGTCATCGATTAAAGAACAGGCTCCTCTAGGGGGATTGGGGTACCGTCAAGTCCTTTGGGTTTTAAGCTTGAGCTCGTAATTCCCCGGCGAGTGGAGGGGTAATAGTAAAGTTTACGGCTGAGCATAGCGGGGTATCTAATCCCGGTTTGTTCCTCAGCTGTCGTGATTTTATAGACTTAGAGTTATTTTCATGAGTGTTTTTCTCCCTGACAAGCTTATAACAGCACGGTGGGGGTTTAACTTTAATGTGGAGTCTAATCACGCTTTACGCCGGTGGTTGTCAGCTTGAGCCCCCGGTGTAGCCGCGGCGGCTGGCACCGTGTTGGCCGGCTCTTTTTACACTAACTGAATCAAGCTGTCGCTAATATTCAAAGTTTATCACTGCTGAGGGCCCTTGTGGGTGTGGCGTGGCTAGGTGTCTTAGGCTAAGGGTTGTGCCTGATACCGGCTCCTTGTCCCTGATTAGGGGTGTAAGGGCATTCTCACAGGGGTGCGGAGACTTGCATGTGTAGGTTGGGTAAAAGTTGACAGTAAGGCTAGGACCAAACCTTTTTGCTCGCGGGACTTTTAAGGGTCCATTTTAACATCTTCAGTGTCATGCTTTAAGTTAAGCTACGTGGGCGTGTATATTAAGTGAGGTTTTGGTGTTCTTAGGGGATGGATAAAGTTGAATGCGGTTGTTGAGTAAATTTTTGGGGGGGGGGGGGTGTGGTGTTTGGCTTTATAATGAGGGCCAAATAAGTTTATTATCTATTATGAGTAGGCTTAAAATGGGTTTAAGTAGAATTTATGTCTAAAAAGTCTCTTAAGTAAAATGTTGATTTAGCTTAAAGGTGAGGACTATAGTGGGTAGTAGATCGTACAATAAGGTTTAAATTATAATTAATTATATTATTTAGGCCTGTGGCATATTTAAAAGTCTCTTAAGAAAAATGTTGTTTTAGCTTAAAAATGAGGACTACTAGGGGTATTAAATAGAATAATAAAGCTTAAATCAGATGATTGTCCAAGAGGTAATTTAATTAGAATGTTGGCTTTGGGGGCCTATTGCAGGGGTTTAACTCCCTTCTTCTTGAGCCCCGGGAAGATTTTATTCTACGGTCTTTGGTTTACAAGGCCAATGCTTTAGGTTTAAGCTACCAGGGCAGCTTTTACTCAGAGTTGCACTGAGAGGTACTGGAGCCTAAGACCAGGGGAATAACTATTTTCCTTTAAAAGC